GGAATAAACAAGTGTTTCCGCGACTCTACCACCCGGTCAATTCTGTTCCACTTAATCCCTTTTTCATGGCCACATATCTTTACGGCTAAGGAATGGGAAATCTTTCTCCTGTTACATGAATCAAATGTTTCATTTCATCCGAGAAAAGCCATTTCTTTCTCAACAATGTCTTTGTCATTTGATCCAATAGCGTTCCGTTAGATAGGAACAGATTTGATAAATATTGATAACTCTCGGATAGAGTATTAGAACGGAAAGACCTATTATATAATGAACTATTGGTTCTAAGCCATCTTTGGCGATGAATCAACAATTCTAAGTGCTTTTCTTGCGTATTCTTGATGAACCAGCGTTTATATATAGATGTGGGAGTATTTTTTTGGGAAGTAATAAGCCCCTTTGACATCTCTTCATCTGCAAAGAATTCTCGACGTGAAAACACAGAGACAAAGGGTTGATCTTTGAATAGGAAAAAGAATGGATCCGCGGGGTCCCAAATGAATTGGCTTATTCGAAAAAAGCCTTGTTCTTTGGAAGATCTATCTCGTGTCTGCATGGTTCCACTCTGCAAGAATTCCGAATCATTCTCTTTATGAGAAATGATCCGCTTGCCCCGAAATGACCTGGCTAAATAGGGAAATCCCAATGAATTGGGCCTTTCGATACAATCAAATAGATTGCCACAGGGGCGCCATATTCTAGGAGCCCAAACTATGTGATTTAATAAATCCTCCTCTATCTGTTGCGGGTCGACGGCTCCTTCTCCTCCTTCAAACTCCGATTCGTATTTTTCATATAGAAATCTATGATCAACGAGAGAAAAAGATTCATTTTGCATCATATCTAACGGATTCCTTGGTTCGGACCGAAGAAGCAAGGTCACTCGATTATTAGCAAACTGACTGCAATCTTTTTCTGTCCGTGAAGATCCCACCAGAGCGCCTTCCACTTCTAATAGGCCATGAACTAGATCAGAATCATTCTCAACGAATCCATAAGAAGTGATCCCATTTTTTTCATCGGGTTCGAGGGAAGACCAAAGATCTTGAGCGACCGATCCGGCGGAACAACTCAAAAGATAAAGAAGTATCGTTAATTTCTTCATGCTCGTTCCAAGTTCGAAGTACCATTTGTACAAATAAGAATCCCTTTTCTTACATGATTTCTTCTTCATATAGATAGATATAGGATCTATGGAGCAATTACTTAGAAGTACATTTTGTGCAACAGCCCTTCCTATTTGATAGAAAAATATACCATGATCCTGAACCGATCTTACCTGGGATCGCAAATCCCAAGTTTGTCTATGAAGAGCTGATCTAATTGTATTAGTTTCTATAATGGATTTCTTCTGTGTAATACTAATGGATAGGGACTCATTGATAAGTGCTACAAGATCTCGTACATTGGAACCCACGGTTATGGACCCGAATCCGTTAGTATGGAGCATTTTCTTTTCCAAGTGAAATCCTCTAGTATATGAAAGAATGAAAAAGTGCTTTCGTTGTTGTGGAATAAGAAGCCTTCGTATCTTAATGCATGTATTTAATTTATTCGGAGCTAGTAAAGCGGGATCCACTTTTTGGGGAATATGAGTCGAAGCAATAACAAGAATATTTCTAGTGGAACATCTTTCACAATCCCTGGAGAGATAGTTCACTAATAGACCGAGGGAGAGATAATTCGACTCATTCACATACAGATCATGAATGTTTGGAATCCATATTATGCAAGGAGACATTGCTTTTGCTAATTCGAATTGAGGGGTGATATCAAATCGGTCTATTTTCGGCGTCATATACATAGTTAGCAGCTCTGTATCAAGGTCATCATTAATATGGGTATCGTCACTATCATCAATATCGATATCGTCACTATCATCAATATCGATATCATCAATAAAACCTTTAGGCTTGTCATCCAGGAACTTGTTCGGAAATACCGTAATGGAAGGAACGTAGGAGTTTGTCGCTAGGTATTTGACCAAATAGGATCGCCCAGTTTCTATAGAACCTATCACTAAAATACCCCTAGAAAGGGATAGGGATAAGCGTAGCGAAAAGGGTTTTCCCTGAGATGGGAAATGAAAACTAGTAGCCCCGCACGAGGTTTGTGAATAAGCGATTGTCTGATAATGAGCAAGGAATATCCGTCTTTCCGCTAAACAGGATCTATTGAACTCATAATTCATTAGATACTTTTGATGAATGTCAACTAAGTATCGTAAGTAAATTGATCCTGGTTGTTCAATCATTTGATAACCAGAGTCATTCTTTGATAAATGATCACTATGAGTCAGACTCCATAGAATTTTCTCAATTCTTTTTTCTGTCGTTAGGGCGGAGAACTGAACCAAGAATTCTCTTTCTTCATCATCAATCGAATCACTGTTCGCGACCCAGGATTCTATTTTATCATCAATCCAATCACCGTTCACGTTTTTTCTTTTTCTTAGCAATGAATAGATCTCTTTACTTGTACGACTTAGATGTCTCGTATTTCTCGAAAAAGTGATTCGATTGATGGGATTTGGTACGATACTTAGGAGATCGAGGATATCGATGAGATTTCTATTCAAATATTTCTTCTTAGAATTAGAACTAGAACGTATTGATTTGACCCCATAAGCGGGACCACCGCCTAATAGCATGTTGCCGCCAGAAGCAGAACCCCGTATTTCTTCCAGAGAATCCCCTAATTGTTCCAGAGCAACTAGAAAGAGATTCTTTAACCAGAAAGAATTAAGTTCAGATGTAGGATACCTATCCAGAAGTTTTCGCAACTCAATCATGTATGATGGAATCATCAAAGATTTGATCTTTTCTAACTCTATCTGTAACTCACTAGAGACTCGGGAAACAAAGAGAAGATGTATACGAACGAAATATCCAGCAACAAGAAGAAAGAAAAGCATTGAATAAAGGAACTCCCGAGCATTTGTTGATCTCAGATGTGTCCATATCAATGGAACGGGTGACTCGTTATTTCGATGAATCCTTTCTTCGGACGGAAAAAGATTCTGTAAACCCTTACTCGAAATCTCACTTATCAGAGTCCATTGTGAAAGAATCGCCCACAATTTTTTCTGAGAAATTGGCCGTGATATACCTGATCCATGCATAATATCATGAAAAATGGATACAAATTTTTGACTGCTACTTAGTATCGGCAATGAGTTTGAAAAAGTATCTAAAAGGGCGAAATTTAGATATTTGCACCCTGTCGAAGTAAGGAACCATGGCATATATGTTTGGAACAGATTCCATTTTGAGAGATTTGAAAAAGCACTATCTCGTTGAAAGGTTCTATACATCTGCCATTTCTCAACGCATTTCTTTAGACAAAGACTCCGTTTTTTCCTCTTTCCGGATGGTAAATCTTTCTCAGAACATGGAGTGGGAATCAAACCCATGCTTGAATTGAAACTGAGATACTGATGCAAGTTCTTCCCTTCTGAATCAGATAGATTCATATCTGAAAAAGGCTGACAATAAGTTTTTTCCAAATTGACTATTTGTTCAGGTGTTGCGGAAATGTCTGCGATCGAGTAAATAGCTCTACGAACGAATGAATCGAATCTAATTGGAAAATGGAAAGATTTGTACAAGTTATACGTTTCGTCAACACTTTGTGGAAAATCCTTAGGTATGAATATGTCAGATACCTGTAACTCGATTGGTGAAATAGTCTTTCTCTCCAAAAAAATATGTTTTTTTTTACCGACGCACAAAGAAAATATTTTGTTGCGAATGAACAAGATATTCAGGAATTGGCCATATGTGAGATCATAATTATTGATACGGGTCTTTTCCACATAAAAAGGGAATCTTTTGTTACAGTAGAACCAGAAGTGACGTGGATTATTCAAGAATCGAAGTCGATTTTCTTTATAAAAAGAAGATATCAATGAACTTCTATGAAATGGTTTCACGGGATTCAGCCAATTGTCTCGATCGTGAGATATCATTGAGAAATAGGAATCCGCGTTATCAAAGGATTTCCTGCGATTATTTCTAGTATGGAATGCGTCCATCATCCACTTTGGTATCTTATTGAACGAAAATGGTAATATTGTTCCTCCATGGATCAAGAATTTCGGTCTTTGGGAAGTATCATGATCATCCAATAAGAAGGGTTTCAATTTATGCAAATGAACGATTTGAACACCTATTGATTCTAATAACGGATTGCGGAGTTGATCATTCGGGCCTTTCAATTCATAGATATGGATCTCGGACCTATGAATAGGGATATTCCCGATACTCACAAAGAAAAAAGGAACTGACTTGGACAAAAAGAGAAGTGACTTGGACAAAAAGAAACGAAGTGACTTAGACAAATCTTCTTTGTCGATAGCCTCGGACCAATCAATCGAATATTGATTAATACGTAATCGATCAAACACTACTTGAAAACGGTTCTTCTGTTCAGAAACGAAATGTTCCAAAAGTTCCTGGAAATTATTGCTCCTATTGGACCATTTGTATCTATATGCATCAGGATCCCGATTCATGGATCTCTCGGTTCGAGAAATAAGAGGATCAAACCATTTCTTCTGACTCTTTTTCAAATTCGATAAATGTTGGTTGATCGTATATTTCATTATAGTTATATAATTCAGAGTATCATTTCCTATTTGATCCCTTTGAATTCCGTATTGGAAACTGCGATCGGATCTATTCATTAAAAAGAATCGATTCGATACATTTCTTATGTACCCACAGGTGCTATATTGGATTTGAATCAGATTTCGGATCAATCCATATTGATTGACTCCCTCCATTATGTTGTTGCTAGCAAATAGCACTATTTTTCGTTTTGGATCTTCCAAATCATTCCCGCAGTGGATCCGTACCGATTTTTTTCTGATCCTTCGATAAAAAGATTCATTCTCTTCATAAAAAAGAGGGGGTAGAACCAATAAGGATTTCTTTTTCGATTCATCTCTGGACCCATTCAAGAATTTTTTTTGATCCAATCCGTCAATAGAAAAGGTGAATCCCCTATGATACACCAGATCCGGCTCGGTTATTGATAGAGTGAATAGATCTGCCATTTCTTGAAATCTCTCTTCTGATTCCAAATTGTGGCGTAACATGTATCCCCCTTTGTTCCGGTCATGGAATAGATGAAATAAACCCAAAAATGGATTTTTGTTCAAGAATGAAATCTTATTGGAACTGTCTATATCTTGTGGTTCATCCTTCGGAACCATATCACATCCCGGATCTGATGAAATAGGATGAATTGAGACGGTATTTTGTAAATACGTAATTATCTTGAATATATCAACCATTTCTTTATTTTCCGATCGCCTGAAAAGGACAAAAGAAACATCTTGTTTTTTCTTCACAAATTTCTGATCTCTAGTGGACCCCTCAGTAGGATTCGAACCCAGATGAAGTTCTGACCATTTGTCAGAGAAAAAAGAACGAATTGATCTTGTAGGATTCCCAAGAAATTCTGAAGATGCTTTCAATTGGCTAGAATCCATTACTTGAACGAAAATGGATCTTGTGGAATCATATTGAATATTTGACGATATATTCCGTACCTTGCTAAAAAAAGGATCCTTGTTTACCAACCACACATTGTCTAACCAAATCAAATTATCTCTCGATACGTTCCTCAAAAAATCCGATTCGTGCTGATTCTTGCCCCAGCTAACGAAGAGATCTTGGCGGAATTGCCACATATGAAATTGAGCACAATTTTGCAAAGAAATACCCCACTTGTTTCTCGAGAAGAGATGGGAAACATGCTCAATATCATTTGATTGAAGAGTTGCCTCTGCTCCTTGTTGTTTGAAGAAACCCTCCCCTTCGATTGGTCTTTTTTCACGAAAACCAGGCATGAGATAACAAATCAAGTGTTTCCCTAAGATTTCAAATAGCTGTCCCGAATTCAAGTTGATTATGTTTCGCTTCTTCCTCGGAGAAAGACGATCAAACAATTCCCAATCATGGTCCTTGCAGATCGGATCATCCGTATAGGATAAAAAAAGAAACTCCATATATTTGCTATCTTTCTCTTTGAATGAGATCTCAATTCCAGCTACGGTTTCGTTGGATATTTTACAACAGGAATCCCTCTTTTTTCCGATCCGGTTCCTCCACCACCGCGAACCCCGGTTAGATTCAGGCATGATACACTTTTGATTTTTTTTATTTATTGGGAGAACCCAAGTACTCTCTTGCGGATCCATGAAACAACTCTCAGAAATCTTTTTCCCTTTTGGAAGATACAGGAGCGAAACAATCAACCTATTGATATTGGAAGACCAAAAAGATTCTTCCAATGTCTCATTTCTGGGTCCAATGGAATTCATAGGTATAGGAAGAAGCCCCATCAAATAGAGATTTTTTCTTTCGACCATCTTTCGATTATTAATACGAGATATAAGGACCGCTACTATAAGCAGTACTAGACCTTTGATCGTGAAATATCGATTGCTTGTTGAACCCTGTGAATCGGGTGAAAGTAGGATACTCCAAATTCGGGGGTCAAAGAGTTTCATAAAACGTTCTTGGTGGAAAAAAATGTGAGTGAAAGATCCCACGGAATCGAATTTTCTCCATGAATCTAAGAAATAGTGAGAATTCTTGATCTCTCTCAATATCTCTCTCAATTCCAAGATCCAGGATTTGAATTGATGTCGTTTCATTGATTCCTCCTAAAGATTTCATTTCAATTGGAATTTGGTTATTCACGATGTACGATGATCCCTGTTAAGCATCCATGGCTGAATGGTTAAAGCGCCCAACTCATAATTGGCAAATTCGTAGGTTCAATTCCTGCTGGATGCACACCAATGGGAACGTTCAATAAGTCTATTGGAATTGGCTCTGTATCAATAGAATCTCATCATCCATACATAACGAATTGGTATGGTATATTCATACATAACATATGAACAATAAGAACTAGAATTCTTATCGATACTGGAACTCATAGGGAAGAAAATGGATTTATGGATGGAATCAAATATGCAGTATTTACAGAAAAAAGTATTCGGTTATTGGAGAACAATCAATATACTTCTAATGTCGAATCAGGATCAACTAGGACAGAAATAAAGCATTGGGTTGAACTCTTCTTTGGTGTCAAGGTAATAGCTATGAATAGTCATCGACTCCCTGGAAAGGGTAGAAGAATGGGACCTATTATGGGACATACAATGCATTACAAACGTATGATCATTACGCTTCAACCGGGTTATTCTATTCCACCTCTTATAGAGAAAAGAACTTAAAGCTAAATACTTAATAACATTAACATGGCGATACATTTATACAAAACTTCTACCCCGAGCACACGCAACGGAGCCGTAGACAGTCAAGTGAAATCCAATCCACGAAATAATTTGATCTATGGACAGCATCATTGTGGTAAAGGTCGTAATGCCAGAGGAATCATTACCGCAGGGCATAGAGGGGGAGGTCATAAGCGTCTATACCGTAAAATCGATTTTCGACGGAATGAAAAAGACATATCTGGTAG